AGAATTGAGAAATTATATGGCTCGAATCTTTAGTATTCTCTTATTTATCACCTGTGTCTACTATTTAGGCAGAATGCCGTCGCCTATTGTCACTAAGAAACTGAAAGAAACCTCAGAAACAGAAGAAAAGGGAGAAAGTGAGGAAGAAATCGATGTAGAAACAACTTCCGAAACGAAGGCGACTAAACAGGAACAAGGGGGATCCACCGAAGAAGACCCTTCCCTTTGTTCGGAAGAAAAAGAGGATCCGGACAAAATAGATGAAACGGAAGAGATCCGGGTGAATGGAAAGGAAAAAACAAAAGATGAATTCCACTTTAAAGAGACATCCTATAAGGATAGCCCTGTTGACGAAGATTCTTATCTTGATGGGTATCAAGAGAATTGGGAATTGGGAAGACTTAAAGAAGAAAAAAAAGAAAAGACCCATGCCTATTTCCGGTTTGAAAAACCTCTTATGACTTTTTTTTTCGATTATAAACGATGGAATCGTCCATTTAGATATATAAAAAATGATCTATTTGAAAATGCTGTACGAAATGAAATGTCACAATATTTTTTTTATACATGTCCAAGTGATGGAAAAGAAAAAATATCTTTTACGTATCCGTCACTAAAAATTTATTATAAAATAATTATAAAATAAAAAGATTAATAAAAATATTAATACATAAGATAAATACAAGAATAGATAAGACGAAATTCGTCCACCTCCCATATATTTAATCCCTTCTCCCATAAATAAACTTGCAACTCCAACCCCATTTATAATTCCATCAATTATACGTCTATCAAAAAACTGAATGAGTTCGGCTAATCTTCTTATACTCATGATTAAGACTCTAGTATAAAAAATGTCTATGTAACCACGATTATATGACCAATTGTATACCACTTTTTTTATTTGGTCCAAGATGATTCTTTTAGGACCCCTTTTTACAAATGAATTGATTAAGTCCAAATTCTTGAAAGATGAATAAACAGACCCATATAAAATGGATGCTATAAATAGTCCAAAAAGAGCTATACTTACTGAAAAAATTGCATTTGTAAAAAATTCATACCAATTCATAGAATAGTTTGAATTTTTATTCAAAAGGTTTCTCGATGGAATTAACCATTTCGATAATATATCAAAATCTACTACTCCTTGATCAAAATCAATTCCTATTGATCCCATGAACAAAGTAAATAGTGTCAATATAAGAAGAGGAAATAGCATAGTATTGTCCGATTCGTGAGGATACATGTAAGTGTATTTATTTATAAAAGAAGTACTCAAGTATCGCATTCGATTTTTTATATTATCATTCATTTGATATGTATCCTTTGAAAAAAAGAAGACCTTATTATTAATTGTTGATAAAAGTAAATTTCTATTGACTACTTTCGGTACTGCTTTTCCCCATAGAGATATGGAATAGAATGAACTATTTTTAGTACTACTATAATTTTTAAAATGAACACGCAAATGCCCATCAAAGGTTAGTAAATACATTCGAAACATATAAAATGCGGTTAATCCTGCTGTAAAACAAGCTATTATTGCAAAAATTGGTGAATACAACCAACTATCATTAATAATTTCATCCTTGGACCAAAAACAAGCAAGAGGCGGAATACCACAAAGAGAAAGTGTACCTAATAAGAAAGTAGTTCTTGTAATTGGAACATATCTTGTTAAACCGCCCATAAGAACCATATTCTGACTTTTATCGGGTGAATATCCAACAATAGGTTCCATAGAATTAATAATGGATCCGGATCCCAAAAACAATAAAGCTTTAGAATAGGCATGAGTTATTAAATGGAATAAGGCAGCTCGATAAGAGCCTATACCTAGAGCTAACATAATATAACCCAGTTGAGACATTGTGGAATAGGCTAAACTTCTTTTAATATCTCTTTGAGCGAGAGCCAAAGTAGCTCCTAATAGTACTGTTATTATGCCTATTAAAGAAACAAAATTCATTACGTAAGGTATAACTCTGAAAAGAGGAAGAAGCCGAGCTACAAGAAAAATTCCCGCTGCTACCATGGTAGCAGCGTGTATAAGAGCCGAAATAGGGGTGGGCCCCTCCATAGCATCAGGTAACCATATGTGAAGAGGGAATTGTGCAGATTTAGCAATTGCGCCGACGAATAATAAAAAGGCGCAGAGAGTAACAAATGTAGAATTGACCCCATTACTATGGATCAAGTTATTAACTATTTTGAACAAATCCCGAAATTCTAAACTGCCAGTTATCCAATAAAAAGCTAAGATTCCTAATAATAAACCAAAGTCTCCTACACGATTAGTTATAAAGGCTTTTTGGCAAGCACTTGCTGCAACCGGTCGTGTAAACCAAAAACCTATTAATAAATATGAACACATTCCCACGAGTTCCCAAAAAATATAAATTTGTATCAAATTGGAACTAGTAACTAATCCCAACATGGAAGTATTAGAAAAACTCATATAAGCAAAAAATCTCAAATATCCTTGATCATGAGACATATAATTGTCACTATAAATAAGAACCATGATTCCAACAGTAGTAATTAGTATTAACATAATAGAAGTAAGTGGATCGATCAAGTGTCCAAACTCTAAGGAAAAATCATTATTGATAGTCCAAGACCATAAATATTGATAAATAAAACTTCCATTTATTTGCTGAATAGACAGACTGGCCGAAAAGGCCATAGTTATACTTAGCAGTAAAACACTAGTAAAACCCCACATACGACGAATATTTTTTGTTGCTATAGGAATAAACAGAAGTCCAAATCCTATTGACATAGTAACTGGAAGTGGAAGAAAGGGTATTATCCATGCGTATTGATATGTTTGTTCCATAAAAAAATATTTGTTTTTTTATTGTTATAAATTTAATTGTTTCAAATCCACCAACCAAAAGAACAATAATAAAAGAAATCAACAAAAAAAAATTATTATATATTTCATTTAGCCCTAGATATATGTGATATGGCATAGGTATATATACATGGATACGTATATATAATTCATAATCTTTTGGTATATTTTGTATATATGTATATATTTATTTTTACATATTTACATATATATTATATAATTATATAGAATTATATTTCTATTATTATGATATGTTTTACATGTTTTGAACAAAGTATTTATTATCCATGGGATAAGTATGGATAATGACGAAAAAACGATCCAAATATATGTCTTTCACATACAATAATAAAAATTAGTATTTTATTTTTGAATGGCGGTTCCAAAAAAACGTACTTCTCGATCAAAAAAACGTATTCGTAAAAATATTTGGAAGAAGAAGGGATATTTAACGGCAGTAAAAGCTCTTTCTTTAGCTAAATCGGTTTCTACTGGGCATTCAAAAAGTTTTTTTGTGCAACAAACAAGTAATAAAATTTTGGAATAATCTAAATCGACATACGATTAAGAACTTAAAAATTTTTAAGATATTTTTTAAGATATAATGATTCACATTAACTAATGTATTGAATGTATTTAACTCCTTAATATCAATATTAGTAAGAACTAACTGCTGTGGCGTGTTATATAGTAAATAATAATTCTTATGTTTACTGGCCTCTTAGTATAGTACTAAGTATTCTAATTTTTCTTTATCAATTAAATATTCTATTGTGAAAATTTAATTGATAGAGAAAAAGTTTTTTGTTATATGCCTAGCCCAAAACCTAATTAGAAGTATAGTTACTAGATAGTATTTATAAGAAATTACGAAGAGTATTATTAATGATACTAAGGTATCGAAATTATTAGAAAAATGCCTCGAATAAAATTATGATAAATATGACATTTTTTTTTTTTTATTAATCTTTATTAATTTTCAATACATTGATTAAAAAATCATCTAAAAAAAAAAAAAGATGATTTTTAATTCTATAACTCGACCCTCGGCCCGGAACAAAACTATCTAGTTCTGACTGTTTTGGTATAACTCTATTTTTACATTCTAAACTAGATACATGAAAGTTGATTCTTAAAGCTAAACCCTACGGCGATACTTAGTAAACATTCAAATATTAATTTAAATAAGTCTTTTTTCATCGGTTCTAACGTTTACTAACTATATTGAATCCTTGAATCTTGACCATTTAACATGAATTGATTATTATTTATTAATATTTCAAATAAGCCGCCATGGTGAAATTGGTAGACACGCTGTTCTTAGGAAGCAGTGCTAGAGCATCTCGGTTCGAGTCCGAGTGGCGGCATCCCCTAAAAGGGACACAGTGGATCCTATAATATATTTAATTCTCGATTTTAATTCTATAATGGAGAACCCCCGCCCTTTTTATGATATTTGCAACTTTAGAACATATATTAACTCATATCTCTTTTTCGATTATTTTAATTGTGATTACGATTCATTTTATGACCTTATTAATCCACGAAATCGTAGGATTACGCAATTCATCGGAAAGAGGTATGATAGCTACCTTTTTATCTATAACAGGATTATTAGTTATTCGTTGGATTTATTCGGGTCATTCCCCGTTAAGTAATTTATATGAGTCATTAATCTTCCTTTCATGGAGTTTCTCCATTATTCATATGATTCCTAAAATACGAAATAATAAAAATTATTTAAGCGTAATAACCGCGCCAAGTGCTATTTTTACCCAAGGTTTCGCCACGTCGGGTCTTTCAACCGAAATGCATCAATCCGCTATATTAGTACCCGCTCTACAATCTCAGTGGTTAATGATGCACGTAAGTATGATGCTATTAAGCTATGCAGCTCTTTTATGTGGATCATTATTATCAGTCGCTCTTTTAGTCGTTACATTTCGAAAAAACATCGATATGTTTTTTAAAAGCAAGAATTTAGTAATTAAATCATTTATTGTTGGCGAAGTCGAATATTTGAATGATAAAAGAAGTGTTTTTAAAAACACTTCTTTTATTTCATTTCGAAATTATTACAAATATCAATTGACTCAGCGTTTAGATTATTGGAGTTATCGTGTCATTAGTTTAGGCTTTACCTTTTTAACCATAGGCATTCTTTCTGGAGCAGTATGGGCTAATGAGGCTTGGGGATCTTATTGGAATTGGGACCCTAAGGAAACTTGGGCATTTATTACTTGGATCATATTCGCGATTTATTCACATACTAGAACAAATAAAAGTTTACAAGATACACATTCGGCACTTGCGGCTTCTATAGGATTTCTTATAATTTGGATATGTTATTTTGGGATCAATCTATTAGGAATAGGTTTACATAGTTATGGTTCATTCACATTAACATCTAATTGAATAAACAATACATAACATAAGAACATCATCTCATATGTATCTCGAGTTTTTGCGAACCATTTTATTTCTGGAGTCAAATGGTTCGCAAAAACTCGAGATACATCTCATTACAACTCTAATTCACTTTATTTTACAGAATTATAAGACTTGCCGTCTCATTAATAAAAACTATCTATAAAAAATAATTAGATAAGATATCTTGTACCTTGTCAACTGATAGTAAGAGAATGAAATCGGGATAAATACCAATACCTATTATTGGTAAAAAGAGACAGATCGAAACAAAAAGTTCTCGTGGTCCAGAATCCACAAAATTAGAATTTGGAACATTGAATAACTTGTATCCGTAGAACATCTGACGTAACATAGATAATAAATAAATAGGAGTTAATATCATTCCAATTGCCATTCCAAAAGTAATTAGTACTTTTGGAATTAAAAGATACTTTGAGCTGGTAATTATTCCAAAAAATACTACTAATTCTGCAACAAAACCACTCATCCCTGGCAATGCAAGAGAGGCCATCGAAAAACTACTGAACATTGTAAATATTTTCGGCATCGGGACAGCTATCCCCCCCATTTCGTCGAGAGAAACAAGAGGTATTCTATCACAACAGGTTCCTGCCAAGAAAAAAAGTGCAGCACCAATAAATCCATGAGAAAGTATTTGTAGAATGGCTCCATTTAGTCCCATGTTGGTTATGGAACCAATTCCTATAATTGTGAAACCCATGTGAGATACAGAGGAATAGGCTATTCTCTTTTTTAAATTGCGTTGACCAAAAGAGGTTAAAGCCGCATAGATTATTTGTATTGTTCCCACTATCACCAACCACGGAGAAAATATGGAATGAGCACGGGGTAATAATTCCATATTGATCCGAATCAATCCATATGCTCCCATTTTTAATAAAATTCCGGCAAGAAGCATACATGTACTGTAATGTGCTTCTCCATGGGTATCTGGTAACCATGTATGTAGAGGTATGATCGGCGATTTGACAGCATAAACAATAAGGAAGCCAAAATAGAATATTATTTCCAATGCCATAGGATATGATTGATTAGCAAGTCTTTCAAAATCTAATGTTGGTTCAGTGGAGCCATATAAACCCATACCTAGAACTCCTATTAATAGAAAAATAGAACCCCCCGCAGTGTACAAAATAAACTTTGTAGCCGAATATAAGCGCTTTTTTCCTCCCCACATGGATAAAAGTAAATAAACAGGAATTAATTCTAACTCCCACATTATAAAAAAAAGTAAAAGGTCTCGAGAAGAAAATGATCCTATTTGACCACTGTACATTGCTAACATAAAGAAATGGAATAATCGTGAATTTCGAGTAACTGGCCAAGCCGCTAAAGTAGCTAAAGTAGTAATAAATCCTGTCAGTAAAATGGGTCCCACGGAAAGCCCATCGATTCCCAGTCTCCAGTGAAAATCCAAAATATTTATCCATTTCCAATCTTCTTCCAATTGGATTAAGGGATCGTCCAATTGGAAATGATAACAGAATGCATAGGTCGTTAAAAGGAGTTCTAATAAGCATATACATATAGTATACCATCTAAACACCTTATTCCCCTTATGGGGAAGAAAAAAAATGGAAGAACCTGCGAATATAGGCAAAACAACAAGTATTGTTAACCAAGGAAAATGATTCGTGATAAAGACAAGATACGCTTTGACCAGAAAAGCCCGTGCTCGGAATAATATATTGATTTTATCGAGTACGGGCTTTTGTCGGTAAATGAGGAATCAAATGATTCAAGTGGAGTTTTTGTAACGTATCAATTAATAAGATAGACCCATGCTGCGAGTTGTTTCATGCCATAAATAAACACGGACACTCAAAAAGTCTGTCGGGCAAGCGGATTCACATCTTTTACAACCTACACAATCCTCGGTTCTTGGTGCGGAAGCAATTTGTTTAGCTTTACATCCGTCCCAAGGTATCATTTCCAATACATCTGTGGGGCAGGCGCGCACACATTGAGTACACCCTATACATGTATCATAAATTTTTACTGAATGTGACATTAAATCTATAAATTCCCGTTTTGAACATAAAAAATTTTCGATCTGGTATGCTAAAAATAAATGGTAGTAAATTAATTATATGTTTATATTGTAGACACCAGATGAATCAATGATTTATTAATTTTTTTAAGAATCAATATATTTCTAAATTTGTTCATGAAAAAGTGCCAAGATACTTTGATTTCTCTTTCAACAACCACAGTCATACAATACAAGTCGCACATCTGAATTCAAATTGGTCAACAAATAATACAATATTTAATTAATATTAATGGAATTTGAATTCTATTTTAAATTCAAATAAATCTAACAAATTAATATAAATTATTATTTTATTATTATATAATTTATATAATGAAAATCAATGATTACATAATGAATGATTACGACTAATTTAATTATTCAACAAATTTGCTTGATTGATACGAGTTGATTTTTTGTTATGATGGATCGATGAAACAATAGCTAATCCAATAGCGGCTTCAGCTGCTGCAATAGCTATAACAAAAATTGAGAAAATGTCTCCTTTTAATTGGCGACTATCAAATAAATCAGAAAATGTTACGAGATTGATATTAACTGAATTTAGTATAAGCTCAAGACACATAAGTGCTCTAACCATGTTTCGACTTGTGATTAATCCATAGATACCGATAGAAAATAAATAGACACTCAAAAAAAGTACATGCTCGAACATCATTGACTAATTCCTCATCAATTTAGATTCATTTAAATATGAATAACAATTCAACTGATTTCATTGACTAGATATAGAACAAAATATTACAGAACAATAGAAGGTATTGGCAATAGATTTAACTAAAAACCTTAAACCTTTTTTATTTTATTTCAAATCTCTAATTCTAAAAATGTTTTAAATCATAAGTATTTATGATTGACGAGCCATAGTAATTGCACCTATTAAAGAAACTAAAAGAATTATAGAAATGAGTTCAAATGGAAGATAAAAATCTGTTGATAAATGAATCCCAATTTGTTGAACATAACTTATTAGGTCCTGTTCTAGAATCTGGTTTGATCTTGTAGTCCAAAGAATTCCGTACCATGACGTATCTGGGATAGTAATAATTAGTAAAAAAAAAATACTTGTACAAACCAGTGAAGTAACCCCATCTCCAAGGGTCCAAAGGCGGGAAACATTGGAATATTCTGAGCCATTTATGAACATTACAGCAAATATGATTAAGACATTTATGGCTCCCACATAAATAAGAAGTTGTGCAGCAGCTACAAAATAAGAATTCGATAGAATATAGAATAAGGATATACAAACAAGAACCAATCCCAACGAAAAGGCAGAATAAATTGGATTGGTAAATAATACTATTCCCAGGCCCCCAAATATAAGAACTGATCCCAGAAATACTACAACAATATTATGTATTGATCCAGGTAAATCCATTATGTATGAAATAAGAAAATAAATAAATAAATCGAAAGATTTCATGACCTTACTGAATAGTCCAGGAAGTAAAAATTAGTCTATTTTTTTAATTGTTTATGATACCGTTCCTAAATAAAATCTTAATGTAGTAATGCAGTATCGATTGTAATATAGATTTATGTAGATATAGATAAAGTTATTGGGCCAACTCAACTTTTTTATTTTAATTTATTCAGAAGAAAAGAAGAGTTGGAATCTTATATTTCCAAATAAAAACGAAAAATATTAAATAAACCCGCTATTCTCAACAATCAATAGTTATCGTTTTACTTTTAGTTACATTGACTAAAAAAAAATAAATAAAGAAGTTTGGATCCTTTCTATCAAAATAGAAAAATAAAATCTTACTAATTGGTAATTGTTCTTGAATCAAGATATTTACCTTTGTCTATTTTTATTTGAGTCGAATTCATAACTGTTTGAATTGTGTAGTCTCCAATTACTGACATTGGTAACCGACCCAAAGCGATTTGATTATAATTCAATTCGTGACGATCATAAGTAGAAAGTTCATATTCTTCAGTCATTGATAAACAGTTAGTGGGACAATATTCAATACAGTTACCACAAAATATACAGACACCAAAATCTATACTATAGTTAAGCAATATTTTATTTTTAATATCTCCTTCAAATCTCCAATCAACAACAGGTAGATCTATGGGGCACACACGAACACATACTTCACAAGCAATACATTTATCAAATTCAAAGTGGATTCGACCACGGAAACGTTCTGATGTGATCGACTTTTCATAAGGATACTGAATAGTTACAGGTAAACGATTTGCATGGGATAAGGTAATTATGAAACTTTGACCAATATACCTTGCGGCTCGTATTGTTTGTTGACCATAATTCATGAACCCAGTCACCATAGGAAACATATTGTAGATATCCACGAATAAGTTGATGTTTCTTTCTCTTGTTTAAGAGAGGTTATGAGTCTAGAATACCATTATCGTATTGTGTTATTTATAGTGAAATAAGTTGGGAAGACGTTGTCAATAATAAATTACCTAGAGAAATAGGTAAAAGAAATTTCCATCCAAGATTTAATAGTTGGTCCATTCTCATCCTGGGTAAAGTCCATCTTGTTGTGATAGATATAAAAAGAAACAAATAAGCTTTAGCTAATGTAATAAAGATACCAATTGTCATTCCAAAGACTCTAGCAATTTGATTTATTCCGAAAAGTTCAGGAACAGATATGTATGGAATAGATAAATTCCACCCACCTAAATAAAGAATTGTTACAAATAATGAAGAAACTAAGAGATTTAGATAAGAAGCAATATAAAATAAACCATATTTGATACCAGAATATTCGGTTTGATAACCTGCTACTAATTCTTCTTCTGCTTCTGGTAAATCAAAAGGTAATCTCTCGCATTCTGCTAGAGAAGAAATTAGAAAAACGATAAACCCTATAGGTTGACGCCACATATTCCACCCCCAAAAACCATATTTTGACTGCGCCTCAACTATATCAACTGTACTTGAACTGTTCGATAATCATAGTCGATAATAACATAACTGTTCGCACCGCTATTCCAAAACCGTACATGAGACCTCAGCTTCATACGGCTCCTCTATGGCCGCGTACAAATAAATGTAAGGACTGGTTCGGTATTATTATAGGTATCTTTGCGGGGTGGGGTAGATAGAATAAAAATACCGTGTAGAGTCCCAAAAATTAGACCAATGGAATTCTGTCTGCTAGAATAAAAAAAAAGGGCGCTTCCGAATTGATCTCATCCCTTATAATTAAATCTTCCGTAATAACTTAATCTTTCAATAAAATACTCGTTATATCAAGAGATAAAAAGAATTAGACATTCTTTACTGAATCATAAAGAATAAGAATTTCATATATACATATATATTTGGTATAGATGTAAGAAAAAATAAATAAAGATCTTTTTTATATTCTATATTCTTTTGTTCCTGTTCTTCTTTCTCATAAGAGGTATTCCTGAGAATAAAGGATTAATTCGTTCTTGATAGTTATTTCTTGAATCAGTGACTAGGAGCATACTCTAGATCGGAATCGTGGGGAAGTACTACTTGATCATTTCTACCAACTTAAAGCCCCTATCATCTTATGATTCGTTTTATGTGGAAATACTTATTTTTTGATACCTTACATTATCTCTATTACTAATCCTTTGTGTACCTTGGTGTTCCTAACCGTCCACTGATTTTTGATTGATCTCCTGTATGGTAATACATACAAGACAGTAATCCCATACAGTTGATCTTTTGTACCCGCTTCAAGATATGATGAGAATCTCAATCTTGGGATAAAGAGTTTATACTCCTTAATGTTTACTTCTGCTTTATTCTTGTATATAGGGAATGATATTTTATCTTTTTACTACACATTGATAAGCTGTTTTGTTTTACTCATATAACTATCTGGTTTAACTCATCGACCTGAATAACTCTGATGAATAAAAAAATAAAAATATCTATATCTATCCAATACATTAATTCCTCTTTCCTTTATTTAATTTTGAGGTCAAAGTTCATGTTCTAACGAATCACACGTAGAGATATTGATAACACACATAGAGTTAATGGTATTTCATAACTAATAGATTGAGCCGCAGCTCGCAAGCCACCTAAAAAAGAGTATTTATTATTCGATACATATCCTGATATAAGAAGCCCAATAGGAGCAATACTTGAAATGGAGATCCATAAAAAAACACCTATACTGAGATCAGCTAAAACAAGTCGATACCCAAAAGGAATTATTAAATAACTTAATACAATTGATATGACTGCTATAGACGGTCCAATACTAAACAAACGAATATCTCCTCTAGATGGTAGGAGGTCCTCTTTAAAAAGTAATTTAGTCCCGTCCGCTAGAGCTTGAAGAATTCCCAACGGGCCGGCATATTCGGGTCCAATACGTTGTTGTATTGCTGCGGATATTTCTCTTTCTAACCATACAATTACTAGTACTCCTATTATGATTCCCAATATAAGGGTCAAAGCAGGGATAAATAGCCATATGAGTTCATAGACTTCTTTTAAGGATTCTGATTTAGAAAAATAATTGATAGTTTGTGCTTCTGTTGTGCCAATTATCATTTCAACGGTCAACTTCTCCCATAATGATATCTATACTACCTAGTATTGTCATGATATCAGCCAATTTCATTCTTTTAATTAGCTGAGGAAGAATTTGCAAATTGATAAAACCGGGCGGACGAATTTTCCATCTCCAGGGGAAAACACTATTATCTCCTATCAAATAAATTCCTAATTCTCCCTTTGGGGCTTCTACTCTTACATAAAGTTCTTGTTTCGACAATTCAAAATTAGGCGAAGGTTTTTTACTAATGAATCTATATTCAAAATCATTCAATTCGGAATTCCTTGCTCTATCTAAGCGCCGAATTTCTAAATTCTCATAGGGTCCTCCGGGAATTCCTTCTAAAGACTGTTGAATAATTTTTATGGATTCCCTCATTTCGCCAATTCGTACTAAATAACGAGCTAATGAATCCCCTTCTTTTTGCCATTGGACTTCCCAATCAAATTCATTGTAACATTCATAATGATCAACTTGACGAAGATCCCATTGGATCCCAGAAGCTCGTAACATGGGTCCTGATAAGCCCCAATTTAGTGCTTCTTCTCCACCAATAATGCCCACTCCTTCAACTCGTTCCAAAAAAATGGGATTCCGCGTAATAAGTTTTTCATATTCAACAACACTCGTTAAAAAATAATCGCAGAAATCTAAACATTTATCTATCCAACCATGAGGTAGATCAGCAGCTATTCCTCCGATGCGGAAATAATTATGCATCATTCGCATACCTGTGGCAGCTTCGAATAGATCATATAGCAATTCTCTCTCTCTGAAAATATAGAAAAAGGGAGTCTGCGCACCGATATCCGCCATAAAAGGCCCAAGCCATAACAAATGCGAAGCTACACGACTCAGCTCTAGCATAATTACTCTGATATAGCTGGCCCTTTGGGGTACTTGAACATTTCCCAATTGTTCTGGTGCATTTACTGTTATTGCTTCGGTGAACATAGTAGCTAAATAATCCCAACGTGTTACATAAGGAAGATATTGTATAATTGTTCGGTTTTCCGCTATTTTTTCCATCCCTCTGTGTAAATAGCCCAATACGGGGTCACAGTCAATAACATCTTCACCGTCGAGAGTTATAATAAGTCTAAGAACACCATGCATCGATGGGTGATGAGGGCCCATATTGACTATCATTAGATCTTTTCTTGTAGCCGGTACAGTCATATCTTTTCTTTCCTAATTCATTATTCCATGAATTTCTCAAAACGAGGTTTATAAAAATAAAAACCTAAAAAAAATTTTCAAATGAATCCTCAAAATTAACGAGTTTTTAGCTCCCGAATATCTAACTGACTAATTAATTTTTTATAACTTACTCTATTTTTCTTTGACAAATAAGCCAACAGCCGTTGACGTTTTCCCAGAATTTTTCGTAGACCTCTTTGAGATAAAAAATCTTTTTTGTGCAATTCCAAATGCGAGGTGAGTCTCCGTATTTTATTGGTGAAACTGAATATTTGAAATTCAACAGACCCTTTGTTTTCTTCTTTTTCGTCTTGCAGAATAACTGAAATGAATGAATTTTTGACCATAAAAAAATTTTTCTATCTTTTTATTTTTTATAGATTTTACCGATCAGGAAAAATAATAATTAATATTATATTATGTTATGATTATGTCAGTCATTTTAATCTGATATAAACAAAAGTTTAGATTTATTCATACTTTTTTATTCTATCGAAATCCCATTTTTATTTCAAACATAAAATAGGATTTCGATAGAATAAAATATAATACATTTACACATTCACGAAAGAGAGTGATTTTTTTTTTTTTTACTTAAAAAGATTCCACTAATTTATTATTCCTAGATCCAAAAATAAATAAATATCATGTACTAAAATGTAACATATGCATATGTACATCTTTCGCCATATATCAAATATGTTATGTCAGGTGATATATAGGAAATATAATAATAGTTTCTTAACTTATTCTGGATTGGGGATACATATATATCCTTGACATACTAAAACGACTGCTGTTATGGGTATCAAACCAGTAACGATTCATACAAGCTAAATCCTCTAATCGGTAATTAGGCCAAAGAAATAATTTTAATTTAATAAAGTTGTTTGCATCTCTATTAAGATGCTTGTCCTCATTAAAAAATTGTCCACAGTTTATTATTTTGTTTTCGTTGCAAAATTTTGGATTTTTATCTATATCATTCCAATTCCAGAAATTGAAACAAATTAGAATTCTCAACTCTCTCCGACGTCGATGAGATAGAATATGTTCAGGAACAAGAAAATTATAATTATTTTTTTTTTCTTCATTCACAGGCATATCGCTATGTTGTGCAATGGATTTGTCTAAATTATTCTTATCAACATTTCGTTTTTTTATGAATTTTTTATTAGTTTTAACTTTATCAACTAATGAAATACTTATGGTTTGATAGATAATAAATTGCCCATCCCTTTTTATAGATAAACGAATTGGTTCGATAATTAATATTCCTCTTTTTATCAATTCTGTAAGAGCAAGATCCTTTTGAATCAGCATTACATCCAGACACATTTCTCCTCTTTGAATCGAGGCTATAGTAATTTGCTTTGCATTTGTCAATCTAAGTAAGAGACAATATACCTTAATATTATTGATCATTCTTTGACTCAAAGAATCATCCCATCTTAATTGAAAAAGTAAATATTTTTTTAGTAACAAATCTAGTTCTGCTTCCTTGATCTTCTTAGATTCTTTTTTATTTCTACGTTTTTTAATGTCTGATCCCGCGCGATTCTCTTCAACATCTTTTTTTTCGTTTTGTTTTCCTAGATCATATCCAAGATATTTTGGATATTGTTGTTTGTTTTTTTCTTGGTTAGAATTTTCTAAATCAATATATTCTTTTTGATTAGATAATATGGGAAGGTTTTTTTTTTTTTTTATGTTGATGCTTTCATATTGACTAATCTTTTCATTTTTATGAAAATCTAAAAGAAGAAATTGGATTGGTATAATCCATGGTTTAATTTTATATGTTTCAAAAAGTAGCGCAAATTCTGGTAAGAACCCAGATTTTAGTTTTGCTATGGTAGAATTATGATATAACCTTTTTTGATTCATTCCCATCCAATCAAAAAAGTTTTTTTTTTTTTTGTATAAATTGATTTCTTTATGAAATGAAATATCTTTCTTTTTCATTTTGTTTTTATACTTATTAGTTTGAGTCTTAGTATTTTTATTAATATTGATACCAATATGCGCATTGGTCCAAGTCTCGATATCAATATTTTTTATAAGACAAAAATGGAGAATTTTACAATCAAAATATTTTCTATCCTGATTTATATTCGTATCAATAGGATATCTTTCCTCTAGATAATCACTAATAGTTGTACTTACCAATAGATAAAATGCGTCGGATTTCGATGTATTGAAATTATATAGATATGGAATTTCCCGGTTCTCCTTTACTTGTACTGTTGATCCATAAAAATAGGAGTTTTTCTTATCCCCATAATTAATATATTCATAATTCATATATTTATGTGATAAAAGATCATATCTGTAGTGTTTTTTAACCAATTTTTTTTTTTTTTTTGTGAACGAAACCGTTACGGAATAATCTTCTTTTACATAATAACTTAATTGGTCTTTTTTGTTTTCATATGAATTAAATTTAATTGAGTCTTGATTTTTAATCATACGAAGTTGATTGACTCTATTTTGCCATTTTTTAGGGACTAATCGAGACCATTTGATCCGGGAAAAATTGTATTGATAAAAACCCTTTAACCAGTTTTTCCAGTCATTCATTCCAGACTTTTTAATTTTATTATGCCTTGATTTGTAATCAAATAGTCCTCGTGTTATACAATAATCTTTTATTTTATCCCTAAGATAATAATGAGTTTCATGATCTTGAAATATATATTTCAAGTTATACTTATTAAGTAATTGGGTTTGTGATAATTTGTAAAATACATATGCTTGAGACAAGCAAATATAACTATTTAAATTTTTATTACTAATATTAGTATTTGAAACCCACTTTTTTATAGTTGAAATGAAGTTCATTCTATTTGGATTTATTTCATCAATTTTTTCTTGATTTGTTTCATGGTTGTAAGTGTATTTATTGATAATTTTTTTTTTTGATTCAAAAAAAAGTTGTATATTGATTCGGGGAATGTTTATGGCACATAGCAAGATATCCATGTATATTTTTTCAATGAAAAATTTTATAAAAAAATGTGATTTACGTATTAATCGTATATTGTTTCTTTTTAATATCTGCCAACTAGATTTCTGTGATTCTGATCCTTTTCTTTTATCATCATAGGTTAAAACTGTTTTTTTATTGTCTTTTGTGATTTGTTCTATTTGATTCTTGGTTGTGATTATCCTATCATAAAGATCTTTCATTTTTTTTTCTATGAGTGAATAATTTGTCCAATTCATAGATCGAATTGGTATGGTCCCTTCATGGTTAATTTTATTATTTATTTTTGAATCTTTTCCATTTTTGTTTGGTTTATAGACTTTCACCTTCTTCAATTCAAATGAAAAAATCGGATTTACTTTTTCTTTCATTATTCGCTTTATAACAAGAGCTGTTTTTATGACCCATTCTTTTTTTTCTTTTAAAATTTGTAGAGACCATTTTCCTCTTTCCTTTAAGACCCTTAGAACGAGAAAAAATGGTTTTTTTAGCTTTCTAATTTTTCTTTTGAATTCTTTAAAAATGGGTTCAAAAAAAGAAAATTGTTTTCGGGGAGAACCAAAGGGAAGTTCCGTTTCCATTCCCCATACTGTTAAAAAAGAAAAAGTGTCTTTTTTTACTTGTTTTTTCATTGAATCTATATAATGAGATCGTACCTTAGATCTTTGTTTTCGCCAAGGTTTCAGACAAAAAGGAAATAAAATCTTTATCTGAATTCCGTCTGTTAACCAATCTTTTGGAAATTCTGTTTCTGATAATTGAACACCATTATAGGTGCACTTAATGTGCATTTCTCGATTCCATTTCTTCAAATCCTCGTACCATTCAGGAAATTGGAATAATAACATACGGCCCATATTTTTAGCTATTATCAATGAAGGTAATACAATATATTTTCTAAGAAAAGATTGTGTTACTAACATAAAACCTCTTATAACTTGAGCAAATGGAATGCTATCCCAAGTTTCTGCTATTGTTATTCGCTCATTTTCCTCTTTTTTTTCCTGTTCTTTTGCCCCTTCTTTATCAAAATCAAAAGAAGAATCGGAAATTTGCGATTCTGATTCTTTACCGACTCCATTTCTAAAAATGAAATTTATAATTTCAGAAAGATCAAAAGAATCAAAAAAAAATGTTTTGTTTATTCGATCCAAAAAAAGCGGGGAATTAGCATTTGCTTGAAACATTTCCCAAGTAACCGTTTTGCGTCTTTGAGCACGCATGGATCCTTTTATTATATCCCGACGAAAATCTGATTGTTGCGAGTAACGTATCAAAGCCACTTCTTCTCCTTCATTATTATTACTAGTATTATTAATACTAGTAACAGAATTAGTATTCTGATTGTTATCAGTAAAAATTAACACCTGTTTGGCTTTTCTTGAACGAATCTCATGATCTTCCGTCGATTCTTCCTCATC